TAATTTGACACCAAAAAATAAAGTGCTTTCTCGAAATACAAAAGAATTTTCATAAATTCATTTAGCATAAGATAAGAGTCGTTCATTACTTAAATTTGCTTTCATACCCAAAATGGATCCTATCCTACGAAGGTAAGGCCTTTCACTTAGGGATTAGAGTGGGGAAATGGGGTGATTCATATTTTTTGTGTCTACTCAAAAGTTTCATGTTGAAATTGAGAGTAAAAATTATCTGATCCTTTGTATTGTTCGAATTTCTTATTTCTTAAATCTTATTTCTTAAATTAAAGGAATTTTTCATTTTCTAGGATAGTATTAAAGATCTTATCGAAAACTTACGGCAGCTTGCCAAACAAAGGCTAAGAGAAAAAAAAACAAAGGTATGACTGGCATAACATCTACAATTGGATTCAAAAAAGCATAGACCTCTGGCAATTTTGCGAAGAAAAAACTACTCGAATAAAGGGCAGAATTAATACAGATCAAATTAAAGATATTAAGCATAATAAACTTTTTATTTTGTTCTTGGAGATAATTGTATTTTGGTTGAGTTATTGATATAAGTAAAAACAAAAAGAGAAAGGTAGAAAAAATCTTTCCTTTTCTTTGAGTTTACCCAACCAAAAATCCTGCAATTCTCAAAGGAGAATAGAAGAAATTTGACTTTCAATACAATATTTTAATTGAATTCTACCTAATGAGCAATAAATTCAAGATAATTCTATATCTATCCGTGTCAAAATCCTAACAACAATCTAAATTTTTCTAAAAATTAAATATTTGGACTAGAATTGACGACAAACCAATACCACTATTATTCTTTATTAGTGTTAAATCAAAATTGAAATGGGGCGTGGCTAAGTGGTAAGGCAACGGGTTTTGGTCCCGCTATTCGGAGGTTCGAATCCTTCCGTCCCAGAGCATATTCATTCTATCAGAATACATATATATAGTTTATAGTTTTTAATAAACTAAACTTAATGGAGTTCAACAAATGACACAGCTGTGGAATTCAATTTATTTGTTGTAACCCAATTAAGAGAGAAACAAGGGTTTGAATTCAAAATAAAGGTTAAACGGGCTTTTGATCATATGTTTCTTCTCTTCATATTGAAGTAAATTTGTTACTTAGAAAAACCTTACTACCATTTTGATTTGACGGAGTCGAAATGCGAAAGGAGCCCTATTTTCTATTCCTTAAATAAATAATAAATGGAGTAATTCAATTATTAATTCTCTGCAGATCTCTGAATTTTGAAACAAGAGAAAGTTTTTTGTATTATCACTAAATTGAGTCAAGGAGATTAAGTTTCTTAAGACTTGGTTAGGTTAGGATAAAAAAAGGAGTAAGGACTTAATCTATATTTGTTTTGCTTTTAAAAATAATTTTATATTTATGTATGTAAAGATTCTAACAGGTTAATTCATACATTTTTTTTTTATTTTTTTTTCAAAACAAAAAAAAATATATATATTTATATTAATTATATTTATATATAGGGATTCATTTCTAATTCTGATAAAATTTCTTAAGAAAAATATCTTAGAAAAGAAAAAACATACATTACTATGTATCGGCTGAACCAATGACTATTCATGATTCTGTAATGGACTCAATTTTATACTGGCTCCAAATTAGATAAATGTTATGGTAAAACTTCGTTTGAAACGATGTGGTAGAAAGCAACGTGCGACTTGAAGGACACGATCCATTGTGGATTCTTGCATCCACCCTTTTATATATATCAAAATGAGGGTGCTCTTGGCTCGACATCACTTGTTCTGCTAAACTACCCTTTTTGTTGGGTTGTATCCTAAATAATATAGGATGGAGCTCGAGTATAAAGTATTGATTTATTTCTTAGGGCAAGGATCTAGGGTTAATATCAAGCTATAAAATAGAAGAACTTCGTAAGTATATTTTTGATATAGAAATAAAAGGTTCCAATCCAAAATAAAAAAATTCTTGGAATTAAGAAAATGCTTTCGATACAAAAAGTGTATCACAGGGAATCAAATGTTTGGCTGATTCTTTGAAAAAGGTTACAAAAAAGGGTATGTTGCTGCCATTTTGAAAGGATTCAAAATTACCGAAGTCATGTCTAAACCCAATGATTAAAAATAAGGATAAAAAAGACCAGAACAAGAAAACACCCTTTCAATTGTATCAATAACTGCCTCAGAATGAGGAATTCAAATTTTACTAAAAATTTAGTAAAAAGAAAGGGATTTAAAGACCACTCAATAAAAGAAATTTTCAAAATCTTTTTTTTTTTTTTTTTTGAAAATTATTCAACTTGAGTTATGAGTATAAATGGTTTTTCCCTTTCAGAAAGGAAGGAGAAAGGTGGAAGGGGACTTAAATCATAGTCTAATTACACCCATTTGCTATTGGAATTCTATTTCTATACATAAATAGAGCCTTAAATCATTTTTCTCGAGCCGTACGAAGAAAAAGCTTCCTATACGTTTCTGGGGGGGGTATTGTTCATCTATATCT